GTCATTTCTTCAATTTACTCTCCATTTCTAAGTTCGTAGCCTTCGCAGTAGCTTCATCGATGTTACCCACTAAGTAAAAGGCCTGTTCAGGAAGAGAATCAAATTCTCCGGAAAGGATCAATTTAAACCCTCTAATTGTTTCCGCTAGACCAACATATTTTCCCGGAGAACCTGTAAATACTTCTGCTACGAAAAAGGGTTGTGATAAGAAACGCTCAATTTTTCGTGCTCTTGCTACAGTTAAGCGATCCTCTTCGGATAATTCGTCCAACCCTAGGATAGCTATAATGTCCTGAAGTTCCTTGTAACGTTGTAAAGTTTGCTTGACTTGTTGCGCAGTTTCATAATGTTCCTCGCCAACGATTCGAGGTTGTAGCATAGTTGACGTTGAATCTAAAGGATCCACCGCCGGATAGATACCTTTGGCAGCTAATCCTCTTGATAGTACGGTAGTCGCATCTAAATGTGCAAATGTGGTGGCAGGAGCGGGGTCAGTCAAATCGTCTGCAGGTACATAAACTGCTTGAATAGAGGTTATGGACCCTTTTTTCGTAGAAGTAATTCTTTCTTGTAAAGTACCCATTTCGGTACTAAGGGTGGGTTGATAACCCACAGCGGAAGGCATTCTACCCAATAAAGCCGATACCTCGGATCCTGCTTGTACGAAACGGAAGATATTGTCGATAAATAGAAGTACGTCTTGCTCATTAACATCTCGGAAATATTCTGCCATAGTTAAGGCAGTCAGACCAACTCTCATACGAGCTCCCGGCGGTTCATTCATCTGACCGTAGACTAGGGCCACTTTAGATTCCGCAAGATTTTGTTCATTAATGACTCCAGATTCTTTCATTTCCATGTAAAGATCATTTCCTTCACGAGTCCGTTCGCCTACTCCACCAAATACGGATACACCACCATGAGCTTTGGCAATGTTGTTGATCAATTCCATAATTAGTACTGTTTTACCCACGCCAGCCCCACCGAATAGTCCGATTTTTCCCCCACGACGATAAGGGGCCAAAAGATCTACTACTTTAATTCCTGTTTCAAAAATAGATAATTTTGTATCTAATTGGATAAAAGCAGGCGCGGATTTATGGATAGGAGCTTTTGTGCGATTATCGACAGGACCTAAATTATCAACAGGTTCCCCCAGCACGTTGAAAATTCGTCCTAGAGTTGCTCCGCCGACTGGAACACTTAGAGGATTTCCCATATCAACCACGTCCATTCCTCTCTTTAAACCCTCTGTCGCACTCATAGCTACAGCTCTAACTCGATTATTTCCTAATAATTGCTGTACTTCACAAGTCACATTAATTTCTTGACCAAGAGTATCTCGACCTTTAACCACCAGAGCATTGTAAATATTAGGCATCTTGCCCGGGGGAAAGGCTACATCCAGTACCGGGCCAATGATTTGGGCTATACGTCCCAGGTTTTTGTTTTCACCTATTGAAACATCTAGACCCGCATTAGCAGGATTTAGATTTATTCTCATAATAAAAAATATGTTAAATTTTGTTGCGAAATTTTTCGAATACAGAAAAAATCTTCGATAGCAAATTCATCGGTTAATTCAATAAAAAATGGGAGTAAGCACTCGATTTCGTTGGTACCACCCAAGCAAATGTGCAATTCAATTTTTTACTTATTCAATTTCAATGAAGGAATAGTCTTCAATGAAGGAATAGTCATTTTCAAGCTCAACTAACCGAAACCTAGTTTTAAAATAAAAAATATATGAATAAAAAAAATTTTTGCGGAAAGTCTTTGATTTATTTATCATAATAGAATATGTTTTATCTAGGGAATTCGAAACGGAACTCTATTTATGATTCATTATTTCGATCTCATTAGCTTTTTTTTCGTATTTTCATTTTAGCATATCCGGTTATGCGTCCCATCTCTTCATCCCTTTATCAACCCCCCTTGTTTTTCATTTTCATGGATGAATTCCGCATATTGTCATATCTAGGATTTACATATACAACATATATTACTGTCAAGAGTGATTTTATTATTATTTTAATATTAAATATTTCGATTTATAAAAAGTCAAAGATTCAAAACTTGAAAAACAAGTATTAGGTTGCGCTATACATATGAAAGAATATACAATAATGATGTATTTGGCGAATCAAATATCATGGTCTAATAAAGAATCATTCTGATTAGTTGATAATTTTGTGAAAGATTCCTGTGAAAAAGGTTAATTAAATCTATTCCTAATTTATGTCGAGTAGACCTTGTTGTTTTGTTTTATTGCAAGAATTCTAAATTCATGACTTGTAGGGAGGGACTTATGTCACCACAAACAGAGACTAAAGCAAGTGTTGGATTCAAAGCTGGTGTTAAAGAGTATAAATTGACTTATTATACTCCTGAATATGAAACCAAGGATACTGATATCTTGGCAGCATTCCGAGTAACTCCTCAACCCGGAGTTCCACCTGAAGAAGCAGGGGCTGCGGTAGCTGCTGAATCTTCTACTGGT